GATGCTCTTTATTTTGACTTGCCCAAACTAACGAAGTTCTCAGGGGCCTATTTTCTCTAGACACCAACAAAGAATCATACAATAATTCGAAGCATATATCATGATCTAGACTAGTAACGAATCTACTATGTCTACCAATCCATATCTATGAATTTAGACTCGTATCCATTACATTATTAGCAGATGCCAGGAACCAGGTTTGAACTGGTGACACGAGGATTTTCAGTCCTCTGCTCTACCAACTGAGCTATCCCGACTTTTACTGATGCAGCATCCCCATACTTTTTCAAAGACTTGTTGGGTATATGTGACTAAGGATATCATTAAAAAGTCTTATCCAAACCCTGTAATTTCTTGGTCTTGGCTTGGCCAAATGAAAATTTTGGAAGTTTAACTACAAATAATTATGTTAACTGTGAATGATTCAAATGGGTATTCCGTGCTCATAGATGTTGATTTGCATATATCAAGATCATATCTCTAGATCAAAAGACTTGTGATAAGAGAGAAACTTTTCCGGAGCAATCTGATCCGTTTGTGAAAAGGTCGAATGGCTGAGACACATAACTAATCAGGAACCACGAAAAGAAAAAAGTTCGAAAAGGTAGGGAGTAGATGGAACGCTTTATTGGGGATAGAGGGACTTGAACCCTCACGATTTTAAAGATCGACGGATTTTCCTCTTACTATAAATTTCATTTTTGTCGATATTGATAGTGACATGTATAATGGGACTCTATCTTTATTCTCGTCCAACTAGTTAGTTCTTTTAAAAATTGACCAGGTTAGAGAATAACTGATTTGATCAATGAATATTGAGTCTTCTATTCAATTCTGACTTCAACTTGGAATCCATTCCCAAAAATTCTTCTACTTTTGTTTTACATATAACATAAAAAAGAAAGGTTTGGGTTGCCTCTTTCCTATTTTATTACGTATTTGTACGTACGTATATGGGTTTATCCTTTCGAGAATTCAAATAGAAGGATTCCTCGATCAATGCAGTCAACTCTATTCGTTAGAACAGCTTCCATTGAGTCTCTGCACCTATCCCTATTCTTGCTTTCTTAAACCCCCCCTTTTTTTCTGAAAGCGGGATTTGGCTCAGGATTGCCCATTTTTAATTCCAGGGTTTCTCTGAATTTGAAAGTTCTCACTTAGTATGTTTCCCTACCAAGGCTCAATCCAATCAAGTCCGTAGCGTCTACCAATTTCGCCATATCCCCCTTTTTCTTTTGTTTTGAGGATGGGATCTCGTTGGGATGTCACCCCCCCCCCCTTTTTTCCTTTCGTTTATTTATTATGGAACCATTTCCATTGAATTTCATTCTTTCCTATACTTCGATTATATCTATTTTCGAATCGATATATATTGTGTCTCTGGCTCCTCCTATTTTTTCGATTTTCCTTCATATATCGTAGTACCTGACCTGCGTTTGTATTGAATCCAATACAAAATGTATTGTATCATTAATGGATCCGCAATTCAATATGGATGGATATAGACCACACATATATGCCTCTCTTACTCTAAGTAAAACTTCGAGATTTGGAATACTCAAAGGGTCACTTCTTTTTTTTGCCTTAATTTCCTACGTTTCCGAATGAAACTGGAGGAATGTATCATTCGAACTATATATATATTATCTGTATTTTCTCCTTATCTTTTCCTTAGGGCCGCCTTTGTCCGTCTAATTCGAATAGAGTTATTCGACTCGAAGTTAAGTACGTACTTGAAAATAAAAGAAAATCGATATTCGAAATTTGAATCCATTCAAATGACTATTATACACCAATCCATTAGACAAATTACTACATACATTACTATAAAAATAGAAAAAAGAATTCGAATAGATCATAATATAATAACGAATTCTTTATCTTTACTTTATTTTCGAATAAAAAGGGAAGTTTCGATAAAACTTCGATCCTATAATATAATTAGACTATTAGAGAATAATAGAGTAATCGAATTCTATACTAATTGTTATATAATGCCTTTATTCCCTATTAATTAGATTAATTAGATTAATTCGATTCGAATAAAAAACGAAAAGTAGAGTTCCTTCATCATATCATTATGAATTAATATCGAATAGCTAAGATTCCTGTAGTTTACTAAAATCCTATGCACAGCACAATGAAATTTATTTGAGGTGAGCCCACTTAGCTCAGAGGTTAGAGCATCGCATTTGTAATGCGATGGTCATCGGTTCGATTCCGATAGTCGGCTTTTATCTCTCTCTTCTTTTTGTTGTTTTACATGACATAAAATTTCTCTTTGCAATCAAGAAATTTGGAAAATACTTTGTACCTCCCTTTCCAAGGATCACTGATTATGGTGTAAGAGATGTAAGAACTCCCAACTAGGAATAAAAAATGGGTTGTAGCAATCTGATCTCTGACTAACTTAACTTCAGATCTATATATACAAAAGAGTCGGGTATGGATAGAATTCATCCCATTCTTCTTTGTAATACAGTACTTCCGCGAATTTCGC